AGTATAAATAATAAAAGCATTAAGTGGATGCCTTGGCATTAATTTAATTTTTAGGACGTAAAAAATGCGAAAAGCTATATTAAATTATATTTTATTTTGAAATATAGATTTCCTAAAGAAAACTTTTTCTTTGTGAAAATTTTAAAAGCAGTGAATTGAAATATCTTAGTAACTGTTAAAAAAAATCAAACGAGATTCCGTTAGTAATGACGAATGAACATGGAAATTAGGTTTATAAAAAAACACTAAATTATTTGAAAAATTTTGAAAAATTTACTTAAAAAGGTGAAAGTCCTGTAGAATAATTTTTATTTTTATTATAGTAAAAAGAGGTATGTGTAATCTTTTTTGAATATTGGGGAACCACCCTCAAAACCTATTAAAAATTAATGATCGATAGTGAACAAGTACTGTAAAGGAAAGGTGAAAAAGAACTTTTGAGTTTGAAATAATTCTGAAACTTAATGTTAACAATCAATTGAAACTTTTATAAAAAGTGACAGTGTACCTTTTGCATAATGGGCCAGCAAGTTTATTTTTATAGCAAGCTTAATTTAATAAAGTAGGCGTAGATAAATCAAGTTTTAAAAAGCTTTTTAGTTATATAAATAAGACCCGAAACTGAGTGATCTAACCATGAACAGATTGAAAAATAGGTAAAACTATTTGGAGGATCGAACTCACATATGTGGCAAAATATGGAGATGATTTGTGGTTAGGAGTGAAAGGCTAATCAAACTCAGAGATAGCTGGTTTTCCGCGAAATCTATTGAAGTAGAGCATTTAAAATCTTTTTTTGGGGTAGAGCACTCATTGAGCTAGGGGGCGTAAAAACTTACTGAATTCTTGGAAACTCCGAATACAAAAAAATGTAATTTAAATAGACAGACATTAGGCGCTAAGGTCTATTGTCAAGAGGGAAACAGCCCAGATTGATCGCTAAGGTCTCAAAATAATATTCTAAGTGAAAAAGGAAGTGAAAAAATAATTACAACCAGTAGGTAGGCTTGGAAGCAGCCATCCTTTAAAGAAAGCGTAATAGCTCATTGGTCTAGTTTTTTTGCGCCTAAAATGTATCGAGACTTAAGAAATTTACCGAAGCGGCAAGTTTTATTTTTAAATAAAACGGTAGCGGAACATTCTGTATGTTAATAAAGATATATTGTGAGATATGTTGAAAATATCAGAAAAGAAAATGCTGGCATTAGTAACAAAAAATAACGAATATGAATCGTTATCACCGTAAATCCAAGGGTTTCTATGTTAAGATGTATTGCATAGAGTGAAACGGCCCCTAAGAAAGATTTGACGAAAGCAAATTTTGATGGGATAATTTTTAAATTAAATTTTTTTAAAAAAGTGACAAAAATTTTTTTAATTTTTCAGGAAATAACTTTTTTAATTAAAAACCGTACCCTAAACCGACACAGGTGGATAGGTCGAGTAGACTAAGGTGAATGAGAGAACTATATTGAAGGAACTCGGCAAAATGACTTTGTAACTTCGGGATAAAAAGTACCTAATTATAATTAATTTAAAATATGACTAAAAACCTGAGTATCGTGTTTACACAATTTTCTAATATACTTGCGATTTTAATTTTTTTAATAATTAGGTGTCACAAAATAGGGGGTTGCGACTGTTTAATAAAAACTTAGGACTCTGCTAAATGGTAACATGATGTATAGGGTCTGACACCTGCCCGGTGCTGGAAGATTAAAAGGAAATGTTTGCGCATTAAATGGAAGTCCCAGTAAACGGCGGCCGTAACTCTGACGGTCCTAAGGTAGCGAAATTCCTTGTCGGGTAAGTTCCGACCTGCATGAATGGTGTAACGACATCCCCGCTGTCTCCAATATAGACTCAGTGAATTTGAATTATCCGTGAAGATGCGGATTCTCTATAGTTAGACGGAAAGACCCCGTGAACCTTTACTACATCTTTATATTGTTATATTATCTAATATGTGTAGCATAAGTGGTAATTATTTAGACCTTTACGCTAGTAAATTGTTTAGATATTCTTGAAATACCACTCTTATTAAAATAAATAACTAATATTTATCTAAATAAACAGTGTATGGTTGGTAGTTTGACTGGGGCGGTCACCTCCTAAAGAGTAACGGAGGTGTACAAAGGTAAGCTCAAATTGGATACTAGTATCAATTGTAGAGCATAATGGTAAAAGCTTGCTTGACTGTAAGATAGACATATCAAACAGGGACGAAAGTCGGTCATAGTGATCCGATAATTCTTTGTGGAAAGATTATCGCTCAACGGATAAAAGGTACTCCGGGGATAACAGGCTGATGACTCCTAAGAGCTCCTATCGACGGAGTCGTTTGGCACCTCGATGTCGACTCATCACATCCTGGAGCTGAAGAAGGTTCCAAGGGTTCGGCTGTTCGCCGATTAAAGTGGTACGTGAGTTGGGTTTAGAACGTCGTGAGACAGTTTGGTTCCTATCTTCTATAGATATTTTGAAAAATGAAAGAATCTAACTCTAGTACGAGAGGACCGAGAAGGTTAAATCTCTGGTGTATCGGTTGTTGAAAGGCATCGCCGAGTAGCTAAATTTATTTTGGATAATTACTGAAAGCATCTAAGTAAGAAACCATTCTTAAAAATTTTTCATATAAAAACTGTAAAAGACGATTACATTAATAGGTTTTAAGTGTAAGTATTGTAAAATATTTAGCTTAAAAATACTAAAAGTTTTAAAAATTAAAATATAATTATTTCTTTGTAGCTCAACGGTAGAGCAAATGGCTGTTAACCATTAGGTTGTAGGTTCAAATCCTATCAAAGAAGTTTTATATTTTAGGTCGAATAGCCAAGTCAGGTTTAAGGCAGTAGTTTGCTAAACTATCAGTTAATTTATTAACTCGTGGGTTCAAATCCCACTTCGACTTATTTTATTAATAATTAATAAGATGATGTAGTTTAATGGTAGAGCGTGGGAATCATAATCCTAATGTTGTAGGTTCAAATCCTACCATCATTATAATAAAGCTATAGTCCTAATATTATTATAAAACGGAAGGTAGCATAGTCTGGCTAATGCATCTGTTTTGGGAACAGAAGATCAAAGGTTCAAATCCTTTTCTTCCGAAAATTGGTAATAAGATGAGATAGAGTAATAGGTTAACTTATCAGGCTCATAATCTGAAGATGTAGGTTCGAGTCCTACTCTCATCATTTTAATTATAATATAATCTATGATTCAAATCCAAACTAAATTAAAAGTAAACGATAATAGTGGTATAAAAATAGGTCAATGTATAAAAATTTATAAAAAAAAAGTTGGAAAAATTGGTGATACCGTTTTAATTTCTGCAAAAAAATTACGTTTAAATCAAAAAAAAAAAATAAAAATAGTTAAAGGTGATTTATTTAAAGCTTTAATTATTCATACAAAATATCAAAAACAAAGTACAATAGGTAATATGATTAAATTTGATAAAAATTGTATAATTATATTAAATAATCAAAATAAACCTTTAGGAACACGTATATTTGGTCCAATTACTTCTGAATTTAGAAAACAAAAAAACTTTAAAATACTTTCGTTAGCTTCAAATATTTTATAAAAATCTATGGAAAAAAATTTACAAAATCATTATCAAAATGTTACTATATACGATCTTTTAACAAAATTAAATTTTAAAAACATATTTGAAATAACTAAAATAACTAAAATTTGTTTAAATATTGGTTTTAAAGATGCAAATATTGAAAAAAAAAAATTAATTAATATAATTTTACTTTTAAAATTAATAACTAATCAAAAACCAATTACAACAAAATCAAAAAAAAATATTATTTTTTTAAAAATTAAAAAAAATTCAATTATCGGTTGTAAAATAACTTTACGAAAAAAAAATCTTTTTAATTTTTTAGAAAAAATTTTAATTTTTATTTTACCAAATTTAATAAATATAAATTTTAATCTTAAAAATAAAAATATTTTAAATTTTCAAATTCAAAATATTTTGCATTTTTTTGAATTAAAAACTGAATTTTTAAAATTTAAAAATATACCACCAATTGATGTCTCTATTCATACAAATGCAAAAAATAATAATGAATTATTTTTATTATTAAATTCACTTTTTATAATAAGAAAATAATTTATTAGCAAAAATAGCTCAATGGTAGAGTATAACCTTGCCAAGGTTAATGTTGAGGGTTCAAATCCCTTTTTTTGCTTATATTTTTATTTATTAGATAAATGGACCCAAAGGCGGTATTTGGTATTTCCATATAAATTAAATAACATGGGGATAATTATAGAATTGACATTTATCTGTGATTATAGATTAATTGGTAAATCCTTTATCTTCCAAGTAAATATTGTGGGTTCGAGTCCCACTAATCACATAATTAATATAATTATTACAATAAAGGAGAAATGGCTGAGTGGTTAAAAGCGGCAGACTGTAAATTTGTTGAAGTAATTTCTACGTAGGTTCAAATCCTACTTTCTCCAATTATTTATTAAATATTTCCATAATAAATAAAATATGGCAGTTTTTAACATTTTAATGAATATTTCTTGTTAAATAATTTATAAATAAAAAAATCCCCCTTTTCACAAAAATTTATTTTAGTATTTATATAAATTATTATTTTATGAAATTTACGTATAAATATATTAATAATTATCTTTTAAAGATAATAGCTTTCTTATCTTTTAGAATATTTGAAAAAATAGAAATTTTATAGCCTTTAAGACAATATATGATAAAAATTAATATAAGAATGTTATATTATTAAATTTTTAAATATCTGTTATTTTAAAAATTAATATTAAATACTTAATATAAAAAATAAATAGAGTTTGATCCTGGCTCAGAATAAATGCTATCGGTATGCTTAACACATGCAAGTCGAATGTTTCTAAAACATGGCGAACGGGTGAGTAACACGTGAATTATCTACCTTTTAATTCAGAATAATTATTTTTATAAAAATACTGAATAAATAAATTAAAGTTCTTTAACGTTAAAAGATGAGTTTGCGTAAGATTATGGTAGTTGGTAGTTTAATAGACTACCAAGCCTATTATCTTTAGCTGGTTTGAAAGAATGATCAGCCACATTGGGACTGAGACACGGCCCAAACTTTTTTAAAGGCAGCAGTGGGGAATTTTGGACAATGAGCGAAAGCTTGATCCAGTAATACCGAGTGAGTGATGAAGGCTAATTAGGTTGTAAAGCTCTTTCATTAAGGAGGAAAATGACAGTACTTAAAAAAGAAGTTCCGGCTAATACCCGTGCCAGCAGCCGCGGTAATACGGGAGGAGCGAGCATTATTCGGAATGATTAGGCGTAAAGGGTTTGTAGGTGGTTTTTTAAGTTGAAAGAAACAAATTAAAGCTCAACTTTATACATTTTTTCAAAACTGATAAACTGGAGTATAAATAGAGGATAATGGAATTTCTATTGGAGTGATAAAATACGTTGATAATAGAAGGAAGATCTATGGCGAAGGCAATTATCTGGGTATATACTGACACTGAGAAACGAAAGCTTGGGTAGCGAACGGGATTAGATACCCCGGTAGTCCATGCTGTAAACGCTGAGTGCTAATATTTAGAATTTTTAGATATAACAGCTAACGCGTTAAGCACTCCGCCTGAAAAGTATAATCGCAAGATTGAAATTCAAAGGAATTGACGGGAGTCTACACAAGCGGTGGAGCATGTGGTTTAATTCGATAATACGCGCAGAACCTTACCAACTCTTGCCAATTTTTATTTAAAATTTTATATAAAAAACAGGCGTTGCATGGCTGTCGTCAGCTCGTGTTGTGAAATGTTTGGTTAAATCCTTTAACGAGCGCAACCCCTATTGTTAGTTGCTAATTTATTAAAAATTAATAAAAGTACTCTAACGAAAAAATTAATGATAGGTTAATGGAAGGTGGGGATGACGTCAAGTCTTCATGGCCCTTATGAGTTGGGCTACACACGTGCTACAATGATAATCACAGTGAGAGGCAATAATAATAAAAGTTGGAGCAAATCTTTAAAAATTATCTTAGTTCGGATTAAGGGCTGAAACTCGCCCTTATGAAGTTGGAATCGCTAGTAATCGCAGAACAGCATGCTGCGGTGAATATGTTACTGGACTTTGTACACACCGCCCGTCACATCAGGGAAGTTGATTGTTTTTAAAATGATTCTTAATTATCTAATAAAATTAAATAATTTTTTAATTAAAATAGTTTATAATTTATATTACATAAATTAAAATCCTTAAAAAGTAATTAGTAACTTTGATGAAGTCGTAACAAGGTAGTCGTAGGGGAACCTGTGTCTGGAAGAGATCTTTAAACATTCTTAAATTAATTTTTTAAATTTTAGGAAAATAGTTTAATTGGTAAAATCATAGTCTCCAAAATTATTGTTATGGGTTCAAATCCCATTTTTCCTGTTTTTATATTTTTTAAAATATTATAAATCAAAAAAATTTTATAAAATCTGAAATTAATTAAATTCAAGTAATAAAAATAAAATTTTATTTAAAATACTTTTTTATAAAAGGGAATTTAAATTTAGATTTATAATATTTTTTAAATATATAGACATTTTTAAATATATATGGATTTTTTAAAAATCATTTGTGTTTTTATTTTTTATTTCCTTTTAATATCATTAGGTATTTTATATTACCATAACATGTTGGGGCAATTAAATCTGGAAATCTTAATTCTGTTAATTTCTAATAAAGTGAATTTCTATCATTTTCATTACGATTGTCACGAATTTTGTTCAGGTTATATCTCATCTGGTGATTGGCAGTTATTCTTAATGAAATTAAGAGGAGAGATGAATTAATAAAATCAATAACCAGCTTTTTACAATAAAAAAAAATTATTAAAAAAAAATTATAAAAAAAAAATTATAAAAATAAAATTACTAAAAATAAAATTACTAAAAATAAATTATAAAAATAAAATTACTAAAAATAAATTATAAAAATAAAATTACTAAAATAAAAATTAAATATCTTATGGGGAGGAGTTGTTTTTTTTTTTTTTTAATATTTTTATGGTTTTTTTAAACATAATTTTATAATTAAATGTACCTGTATAGGGTAAAAAATGTTTATTATTTAAGAAATAAAAATAATTTTTTATTTTTATTTCTTAAATATAAATAATAAAATTTATATTTATTTCGAATTTAAAAATTCAAAAATTACTTAATTTTGTATATATTAAAAAGTAAATAATAAATTTTAACAATATTATGACAATCACAAATTATATAAATAATCAGTTCACGTTTTTAGATATGGCAGAACCTTGGCAATTAGGTTTTCAAGATCCGGCAACTCCTGTTATGGAAGGTATTATTAATTTTCATCATGATTTAATGTTCTTTTTAATTACTATTACTCTTTTCGTTTGTTGGATGTTATTTAGAGTTATTACTCTTTTTGATGAAAAAAAAAATAAAATACCTGCAACCATTGTACATGGTGCTACTATTGAAATTATTTGGACTTCTATTCCAGCTTTAATTTTATTAATTGTTGCTATTCCTTCTTTTGCATTATTATATTCAATGGATGAAATTATTGATCCTATTATTACATTAAAAGTGATTGGTAGTCAATGGTATTGGAGCTATGAGTATTCTGATAATTTAAAATTTTCAGATGAACCTTTAATTTTTGATAGTTATATGGTACAAGAAGATGATTTAGCAATAGGTCAATTTAGACTTTTAGAAGTAGATAATCGTGTAGTAGTTCCTACTAATAGTCATATTAGAGTATTAATTACAGCATCAGATGTTTTACATTCATGGGCGATTCCATCATTAGGTATTAAATTAGATGCCTGTCCTGGACGTTTAAATCAAACATCAATGTTTATTAAAAGAGAAGGAGTTTTTTATGGACAATGTAGTGAAATTTGTGGAGTAAATCATGGATTTATGCCTATTGTTGTAGAAGCTGTTTCATTAGAAGATTATTTAACATGGTTAAAAAATAAAATCAATTTTGATTTTAATATATAATTAAAAAAATTTATGATATTTAAAATCATTGGTATACTCTTTTTAATATTATTATTATTTACTGATATTAAACAAATAATCAATAAAATTAAACAATTTTTTAATAAATAAAAAATTTATCTTAATTTAAAGATAATAAAAAATTAAAAAAACCAACGCTTTTTTTAATTCAAAATATATATCTAATTTTGCATTTAAAATGAATTTTAAAAATATTCAAATATGAATTTTCAAAATATAAATAAATGGTCAACAAGATGGCTTTTTTCAACAAATCATAAAGATATCGGAACTTTATATTTAATTTTTAGTGCTTTTGCTGGTATTGTTGGTACAACTTTATCACTTTTAATTAGAATGGAATTAGCACAACCTGGTAATCAAATTTTAATGGGAAATCATCAATTATATAATGTAATTGTAACTGCACATGCCTTTATAATGGTTTTCTTTTTAGTTATGCCTGCCTTAATTGGTGGTTTTGGTAATTGGTTTGTACCTTTAATGATTGGTGCTCCAGATATGGCTTTTCCACGTATGAATAATATTAGTTTTTGGTTATTACCTCCAGCTTTATTATTATTAGTTTCATCAGCTATCGTTGAATCTGGTGCGGGTACAGGTTGGACAGTTTATCCACCATTATCAAGTGTACAAGCACATTCAGGACCTTCAGTAGATTTGGCAATTTTTAGTTTACATTTAACAGGTATTTCTTCATTATTAGGTGCTATAAATTTTATTTCAACTATTTATAATATGAGAGCTCCCGGTTTAAGTTTTCATCGATTACCTTTATTTGTTTGGTCTGTATTAATTACAGCATTTCTTTTATTATTAACTTTACCCGTATTGGCAGGAGCAATTACAATGTTATTAACTGATAGAAATTTAAATACTTCTTTTTATGATCCTTCCGGGGGGGGGGATCCTGTACTATATCAACATTTATTTTGGTTTTTTGGTCATCCTGAAGTTTATATTTTAATTTTACCAGCATTTGGTATTATTAGTCAAGTTTCGGCAGCATTTGCTAAAAAAAATGTATTTGGTTATTTAGGAATGGTTTATGCAATGTTATCTATTGGTTTATTAGGTTCAATTGTATGGGCGCATCATATGTTTACTGTTGGTTTAGATGTAGATACTAGAGCATATTTTTCAGCAGCTACTATGATTATTGCTGTACCTACTGGTATTAAAATTTTTAGTTGGTTAGCGACTTTATGGGGAGGTTCTTTAAAATTTGAAACACCTTTATTATTTACTTTAGGGTTTATCTTATTATTTGTTATGGGTGGTGTAACTGGTGTAGCTATGTCAAATTCTGGTTTAGATATTGCATTACATGATACTTATTATATTGTAGGACATTTCCATTATGTATTATCTATGGGTGCTGTTTTTGGTATTTTTACTGGATTTTATTTTTGGATTGGAAAAATTTCAGGTCGTAGATATCCCGAAATATTGGGTCAAATTCATTTTTGGTTATTCTTTATTGGGGTAAATATTACTTTCTTTCCAATGCATTTTTTAGGTTTAGCTGGTATGCCTAGAAGAATCCCAGATTTTCCTGATGCTATGAGTGGTTGGAATGCTGTTAGTAGTTTTGGTTCTTATATTTCATTTTTTTCTGCTATTTTCTTTTTTTACATTGTATATGTAACTTTAGTATATGGTAAAAAAATTGAAAATTAATTTTATTATAAATTTTATAATAAATAAATCATAAAAAAAATAATATATGTCTAATTTTTTAACCCTTTTGTTAAGTTTTATTTATATATTATTTATTTATTTTTATTATTGTTTTAATTATATCAATTTAAGAAAATTTATTAGTAATTGGTACAATATTTATATTTATTTGATAACCAATAAAAAAGTTTGCCATTTTGCTCAAAATAATCATTCAACTGTTACTGAAGTTTTATCTCTTTCTTTAGTTTGTTTATTAGTTATATTTTATACAACATATAGTCCAAATACAGCTTTTTGTGTTAATGTAGAATCATCAGATGATGATTTTAACTCCAAATATGGATTTCAACGTACTAATTTAAGACAAGATATATTAACAACACCTTTACAACCTCATTTTGTGGCAGCTTGTAATTTACAGGACATTGACTCTTTAATGGGCCGCTTTGTGATTGAGTCTGTTGATAGACATGACTTAATTCGGGGGTATACTTAAGATACTATCACCGGGATAAGTCGTCAAATTTTGAACGTGTTCGCTAAATGGTTAATTAGCAAGATTATTTCAACCGTAATTCAAATATGTTAGCAAATATAATGAGATTATTGACGCGTATCCAGTTTTAAAAGACTTGTTTATTAAACATTCTACAGATATTTCTGACAATTTTAACAAATCGATAAGTAATTCGCAAAATATGGTTCGTCCTGATGTTAAAAAAAGTATTTTTACCTTTCACATTAAGTTGGTTTTTATATACTGCAAGTATTTTAATAAGTTTTAATTGGTTAATTTAATTATTATGAGTATATTAAATCATTTTATTTTTACTTTTTTTTTATTTTGTCTTGGATTATTTGGTATAATCTTAAATAGACAAAATATTATAATTATATTAATGTCTATCGAATTATTATTATTATCAATCAATTTAAATTTTATTTATTTTGCAGTGTTAATTGATGATATAATAGGACAAGTTTTTTCATTATTAATTTTAACAGTAGCCGCGGCAGAATCTGCTATCGGTTTAGCTATTATGATTGTTTTCTTTAAATTATATGGAGATATTTCAATTTATAAAATAAATTTATTATCATTATAAAAATGATAATATAAATAATAATTAATTATTATAATATAAATTATAATAAAAGTTAAATACCACTAGATCTAAAAGATTTAATTATCTCAAATGAAATAATTAAAAATCATCACCGATATTTTTAACCTCCTCGGCTATGAGTCGAGAAGATTCGGTATCCTCAAACCAATAATTGGCAGCTTCCTGACTATATGGAGATGGACATGCCATTACTTCACTATAGGGGGCTGGTCCTTCAACTACTTCGTTGATTGGAATCTCATTAATAAGGATATGAATTCCAGTTTCAGTAGGTCCACCACCACCGAAATAATAGAATACGAATCCTACTATTATAAGGATTAATAAAAACAATACCTGTTTTTTTTGAACTTTTTTCATCTTAATATTTTTTAATTTTTGATTCAATTGCAGTAAATTAATTTTATTAAACATAAAAATTAATTTTACAAATTTTAGAATTAGCAATTAATTCTAAAATAATTTATATTTTTGAAATTATTTTTTAATAATTTCAAATACTTTTTTTTAATGAAGCCTCCCATAAATCACAAACTCGTATAATTTTTTCACCCAATTGTATTAACGGTCTCACTGTTTCGCCAGATGTTAATGCTTTCATTACTACTCCACCACTAGGTGGAACTCCTATCGAACTTAATGCGATAGATCCTAATAACCCTAATCCTGAATATAAAACCCTTCTCCGATTTGTTGCTATTCTTTGATCTATATTTTGATTAAATTCTTAAATCCGTTCATCCAGTTATTCTTCAGTAAGAATCACCAATTGTTCTAAAGAATTAGAATAATTTTGAATAATTCCATCCGGTATACTTAAAAGTTGATTTGGATTATGAATCATAACAGAATTTCTTAAACTTTCAATTTCTAAATTAGTAATTGTATATAAAAATATATTGGATATTTAATATAGATCTTCTTCTGTAATTAGTTCATTATTTGAAGCTCGAATTAATAAATTATTTAAAAATTCTTGAACTTGTAAATTAGCATTACTAATTAAAAATAAAACATTTTCAGGTGCGTTTTGTTGTGTCACAACATCAGACATAAAGTCTAAACGTCTTTCTGAAGATGTACTATTATTTAATTCAATAATACTTTCTCCGTCTAACGTTCCTGCGTTACCAACACCTCTAACTCTAGGCAATTCAGAATTATCTTGTAAGATATTTTGATTTAATCTATTTCTAAATTGATTCCTAACTGTTTGTGTTGTTACCTCTAACTCTGTAGGTATTAATCTTGTTTCATCTTCATTTAAATTATTATTTGATTCAATAGTTTGAGTAATTATATTATTCATAATCTAATTATCCCAGTTTATCTGATCATTAATAGTTAAAGGTTTATCTAAATAAGTGTTTTCCTGTATTCCTTTTTTGTAATAATTTAATTTCTTCTTTACTTAAATTGACAGAGTTTTCATTTAATTTTTTTAAAGCATCTAACATTCCTTTATGATCTATATTATGTAAATCTTTTGATAATGTTCCTAATGATTTAATAGATTGCAATGTAAAATTATTAAATAAATCAGTGTTGTATAAATAGACACTTCCGCCAATTAAACTTAAAAAAAATAATACCCATAATAAATTCTTTAAAATTAAATAATCATAATAACTTGCTTGTTGATCTTGTGGAATTAAAGATTGATTAAATGCTTCCAGTTGTTCAAGCTTTTTCAATTGGTCAAGAATTTTCTCTTGATTTGATAATAACGATTCCTAATTATTTTAATCCCTCTAAACCTATTTATTATTCAATTTAATTTTTGCAGTTTTGATTAATAAAAAAATAGGATAAGTTTATTAATTATAGCCTTTAACTATAACAGTACTGCAGTTTTATATGTTAATTGTTTGTTTTTTTTCAATTATATTGAAATATTTTAATTTAAAAAATAAAATTATTATTCTTGTAAAAAAGTTAATAATTTTATAATATTTATCATAATTGATTATCTATTTAATTTTTAAACGAGAAGGTGGAGCAACCCCCAAAAACCTTCTGCCCCTATTTTTAGTCCAATTTTTTATATAACATATATTTTAATAAGGATATATAAACCTGTTTATTCATCTTTACTTAATAATCTAATTATTTCTTTCATAATTACATCAAAACGTATTGAATCTTTTACTCGACTATTATCCGTTAGAAAGAATTTATGTATTTCTTTCAAAACATATATATAATTAGTCGTATCACTACCTTGTAAAACAGTTTTTTGAATATTCAAAAAAATATCTCGAAATAAATCCCAGTCGACAACTAAAGCTAATTCATCAAGAAGTGTTTGTATCTTATTTAAATCAATTGAAGAATTATCCAGAGAATATAGGTAAATTATACCGAATATACTTAATAACCCACCAATTAATATTATAATTTTTAAAAATGTTGTTTTATTTTCCTTGATTGCATTATTTCCCTCTTTTTGTTCGATTTCCTCGCTTCCCACGTTTTGATCGTTCTCATCGATTCCCTCTATATTAAAAAAGAAGAAAATAAAATTTTTAAATAATTTGAAAAAGATTTCCATTTTTTTTATTTTTTTTTATAAATAAATACAATCTCTTGGACTCGAACCAAGATTTTAAAGCTTAGAAGGCTAATACTCTACCAATTAAGTTAAGATTGTATTTATATTAATATTTAAAAAGTTAAACAATTTTATTTGAATGTATATTAAAAATAGCTTTTAATGAATTTCTTGAAAGTTGTTTATAAATATTTTGTTTAAAATTTTTCTTTTTTTCTTTTTTAGTTAAAATTACTGCACCAATTAAAGCTATTAATAATATAATACCTGCAGCTAAAAAAAAAAAAGCATAATAACTATATAAAATTTGACCTATTGTTTCAATATTTGTAATTGTATCTAATTGATTTATAAAATTTTTTAAAAAAAGTTTGACATCAACAAATATTTCAAAAGTACCTTTCATACTATCATGAAAAAAAAATAAAGTATGTACTTCTTGATTAAAAAAAGAATTATTTATTAAATGATAATATGATGTAAAAACTTTACTAAACATTACAAATGTTTCTAAAAAAAAAATAAAACTAATTAAAAAAATAATAGGTAAATAACCAAAATTATTATTAATTTTATTTTTATCAATTAACACATTAACATCTAACATCATAATTACAAATAAAAATAATACAGTAATTGCTCCTACATATATAATAATTAACATTATTGATAAAAATTCAACTTCTGAGATTAATAATAAACCTGTTGAATTTGTAAAAACTAATATTAAAAAAAATGTAGAATATATTGTATTTGTAGAATATATTACAAAAATAGCTGAAGTTAACGCTATAGTTGAAAAAGTATAAAAAAAAATTGTTTCAAAATCCATAATATATATATAAATTAGATAATTTTATAATTATATCTTAAAAGATAGATATTTTATTATTTTTATTTAATTAATAAAAATATAAATAAAAATAATAAAATAATAATAATATTAAAATAATAAATAATAGAAAAAAAAATAATATTTATTAAAAATATGGTACTTATTAACATTAATAATGAATAATGATAAATATAACCTGTTTGTAATAATATTATCCGTTGACTTAAAAATGAAAAAATAGTAGTTAAACCATACGGACCACATATTTCAATTAAACCTTTATCAATCATTTTATATGTTACATTATAACCAATTTTTAAAATATATTGATTTATAAATTCATAATAAATTTTATCAAAATACCATTTTCTATTTAAAAAATTATAAAAATATAAACCATATTCTGAAATTTTTAAATTATATAAAAATTTAAATTTAAAAAAATATAAATAAAATGCACCAAATAATCCACAAAAACTTAAAATAACTGGTAATAATTTAAAGAATGTTGGTAAAAATTCAGCATCAATCATCTGATTATTTAAGGGATTTATATAAATTGAATTATTCCAAAAATTAGAACCTAAACCAACAAACATATCTTTTGAAATATAACCAATAAAAATACTACCAAAAGCTAATAAACCTAAAGGGATTCCCATTTCTAAAGGAACATCATGTGCATTTTTTATAATATTTTTATAAGCATTGGTTTCAGTTAAAAATGCAAAAAACAATAAACGGGTTGAATAGAATGCTGTAAAAAAAGCACCAATTGTACCTAACCAATAAGCAAAATGACCTGTTTCACTAAAACTTGCAAAAGCTACTTCTAAAATTAAATCTTTTGAATAAAATCCAGTTAAAAATGGAAAACCCATTAAAGATAATGAACCTATTAAAAACATTATATAAGTAAAAGGTAATATACGTCTTAAACCACCCATTTTCCTAATATCTTGTTCATCACCCATAGCATGAATTACCGCACCTGAACATAAAAATAATAAAGCTTTAAAATATGCATGATTTGATAAATGAAAAATAGCTAAGGGGTAGTTTGATAATCCACAAGCAAAAAACATATAACCTAATTGACTACAAGTCGAATAAGCAACTATTTTTTTAAAATCATTTTGAACTAATCCAACAGTACTTGCAAAAAAAGCTGTTGATGCTCCAATTATAGTAATTACTTTTAAAGAAAACATAGAATATTCAAACATTGGTGAACAACGTGCAGTTAAATATACACCTGCTGTTACCATTGTTGCTGCATGAATTAATGCAGAAACTGGTGTAGGACCTTCCATAGCATCAGGTAACCATAAATGTAAAAAAATTTGAGCTGATTTACCCATTGCACCTATAAAGATTAAAATACATGCTACATCTACAATACTTAAAATATAATTAAAAAAAATAAATTTAAAATCTTTAACAATAGAAATAGCTGCAAATGTACTAAAATATTCAATAGTTCTAATATTATAAAAAATAGTTAATACACCTAATAATAAAATTAAATCACTAATTCTATTAACTAGCATTGCTTTAATTGCAGCTTTATTAGCTTGTAAACGTGTAAACCAAAAATTAATTAATAAATAAGAACAAAAACCAACACCTTCCCAGCCAACAAACATTTGCATAAAATTATCACCAGTAACTAAAATAATCATAAAAAAAGTAAATAATGATAAATATGACATAAATCTGGATAAATGCGGATCATGTGCCATATATTGTGATGAATATAAATGAACTAATGTTGAAATACTGGTTACAACAACAAGCATAATCATTGTTAAACTATCAAATAAAAAACACCAATTACAATTAAAAAGACCACTATTAATCCAATTTGAAATATAAATAATATATTCATATTCATTTGTAATTGAATTATAAATAATAATAAATGAAAAAAAACAACTTAAAAAAGTTGTTAAAGTGGTTATAAATACTGAACCTTTACGTCCAATATAAAAACCAAATAGTCCAGCCGCTACTGAACCTAAAAAAGGTAAAAAAATTAAAGTTAATAATAACATAATAGAATAAGATAAATTTGAAATGTAAAATATTTCTACTTAAATAATAAAAATTAATTTAAAAATTTTTAAATTAATAATATATTTATAATAATATTCTATAATTAATTTTTAAAATTAATAATAAAAAAACTTATATTATTATAGAATTAATTAAAATTATAAAATAAATAAAATTTAAATTTATAATAATAATTCAATAGACATTAACGAGGACGTAAATTGTAGTTAGAGATAACTCCTGGACTCGTATGTAAATCCCGTAAATGTTGAATCCGACTGTCAATTTGTTGAGAGATCTGATTATGAATTTCTGGGTTTACATAGTCCTGATTATTTGCTATATGATTTAACATGTCAAGAAGTCGTGGAACCGATCTCATGCGTCGTGCAGTTTCAACTACCTCCTCCGGATGGTAATTTAAATAATTAATGTAAACATCATCATACAATACGGTTGAATATTGTACAATATAATTTTGAATAAATAATTATAATAGAAAGATATTGAAATTAACACTGAAAATATTGACAGAATGTCAACATTTCGAAATAAAATTTGTTTAATAGTTATCATAATTATTTGATAATGAAATTATTAGTAAAATCAATTGCTAACTTATTTAATTTTTTATCTAATTCTTTAGATATTTCTTTTTTAGATAAAATTTCTTCTAAAATATTTAAATGATTATTTTTAATAAAATTTAACCAATTAGTTTCAAAAATTGAAATTTTATCTACAGCAATTTTATCTAAAAAACCGCGTACACCTAAATAAATAATTACAATTTGATCTTCAACAGATAAAGGTATATTTAATCCTTGTTTTAACATTTCAGTTAATCTAACCCCTCTATTTAATTGTTGTTGAGTAGTTGTATCTAAATCTGAACCAAATTGAGCAAAAGCTTGTACTTCTCTAAATTGAGCCAATTCTAATTTCATAGTACCTGCAATTTGTTTCATTGCTTTAATTTGAGCAGCAGAACCAACACGACTTACAGATAAACCAACACTTATCGCAGGTCTTTGACCTTCATTAAATAATTCAGTTTCTAAGAAAATTTGTCCATCAGTAATTGATATAACATTAGTTGGGATATAAGCAGAAACATCACCAGCTTGAGTTTCAATAATTGGTAAAGCTGTTAATGAACCTCCACCAATTTTTTTATTCATTTTAGCAGCTCTTTCTAATAAACGTGAGTGTAAATAAAATACATCACCAGGATAAGCTTCTCTACCTGGAGGTCTTCTTAATAATAATGACATCTGTCTATAAGCTACAGCTTGTTTTGATAAATCATCATAAAAAATAACGGCATGTTTTCCATTATCTCTGAAATATTCACCTAAAGCACAACCAGTATAAGGTGCTAAATACTGTAATGGTGCTGAATCTGAAGCAGTTGCTGCTACTATAATAGAAAAGAACATTGCATTTTTTTCTTCTAAAGTTTTAGTTAATTCCGAAATAGTTGATCTTTTTTGACCTACACCTACATAAATACAATATAATTGGTTATTTATATCTTTTTTTAAATGAGGTTCTCTTTGATTAATTATAGTATCGATTGCAATAGAAGTTTTACCTGTTTGTCTATCACCAATAATTAACTCCCTTTGTCCACGACCAATAGGAATTAAACTATCTACAGCTTTTAAACCTGTTTGTACAGGTTCTTTAACACTTTCTCTTGGCATAATACCTGGAGCTTTTACTTCAACTCTACTTTCTAATTTACTATTAATTTGTCCTTTACCATCGATAGGTTGTCCTAAAGCATCAACTACTCTACCTAATACTTCAGGTCCTACAGGTACACTAACAATAGCTCCAGTTCTTCTTACAAAATTACCTTCTTGAATTTCCCTATCATTACTAAAAACAACAACACCAACTACATCAGGTTCTAAGTTTAAAGCCATACCTTTAATATTACCATTATTAAATTCAACCATTTCACCTGCTTGAATTTTAGTTAAACCATAACATCTAGCAATACCATCACTCATTGAAAGAACAATACCTGTTTCTTGTAAACTTTTTTCATCTTTATATTTTTTAATATTTGATTCCAAGATATATGATAATTCAATAGCCATATAGGTTATTAAATTATCATATTCATATAATTATAAAAAATTTATAATTATTTTTAAATATATCAAATATATATTTATAATACCCTTTACGAGAATTGAACTCGTATCTTTGCCGTGAAAAGGCAATGTCCTAACCATTAGACTAAAAGGGCTTTTTATTTTTATTAAAAAATATACTAATTATATTATTTAATAAAAATAAGAAAAATCGATATGTATTAAGATTTTTGATACACTTTCATGCATACAACTTTCAAAAATTTTAGGATATAAACCTAATAAAAAAATATTTATAATTAAGATTAAATGTATTAAAAATTCACGATAAGTTAAATCATAATATATTTTTAAATAAATATTTTGAATATTACCATAACAAATCCTATTATAAAATAATAAAGAATAAATACCACCTAAAAACATTCCAATAGTTGCAAAAACAGCTGTTGTAGTATTATCCTCAAAAACCCCTGTTAAAATAAGAATTTCACCTACAAAACTACTTGAACCTGGAATAGACATATTAGCTAAGACATAAATAAATAATGCAATACAAAATAAAGGCATTGTATGCGCTAAACCACCGTAATAATCAATAAAACGTGTATGATATCTATCATATAAACATCCTATTGAAAAGAATAATCCACTTGATACTAAACCATGACTAATCATTTGAATAATACTACCTTCTAAACCTTGAATAGTTAAAGAAAAAATACCTAAAATAATAAAATTCATATGAGCAACTGATGCGTAAGCAATAATACGTTTTAAATCTGTTTGTCGAATAGCTGTTAATGAAGCATAAATAACTGATATTAAACATAATACTAAAATATAAGGTGTAAAATATAAAGTAGCTTTAGGAAATAAAGGAACTAAAAATCTAATCATACCATATGATCCTAATTTTAATAAAATACCAGCTAATAATACAGAACCTGCTGTAGGTGCTTCAACATGAGCTTCAGGTAACCAAACATGAAACGGTAACATTGGAACTTTAACAGCAAAAGATAAAAAAAAAGCTAAAAAATATAATTTTTCATAAGAAAAATTAAAATTACTATAATATAATATTTGATAATCTGTCGTACCTACAGTTAAAAATAAATGAATAATGGCAATAAACATAAATAATGAACCTGCTAATGTATACATAAAAAACAAATAAGAAGCTTTAATTTTACGTTCTCTTGATCCCCAAATACCAATAATTAAAAACATTGGTATTAATACACTTTCAAAAAAAATATAAAAGATTAGTATATCTAATACACTAAATGAAATAATTAAACAAAATTCTAAAATAAAATATAAAATAAAATATTCTTTTATATTTTTATTAATAATTTCGTAACTAATTAGCATACATATAGGAATCAAAAATGTTGTTAAAATTATAAAAAATAATGAAATACCGTCAATACCTAAATAAAAATTAATATTAAATTGATTAATCCATTCTATTTTAAATAAATATTGAAAATTAGAAGTCGATTTATCAAATAAAATCCATAAAGGTAATGACATTAAAAAAATAAAAAACGACATAAAAATACTAAAATTTTTAATAAATTTTTCATTTTTCGAAAAAGATAATATAATAACCGATATTAATGGTAAAATAAGTAAAAAAATTAATATGAACTTATTAAACATAAAAATTTTAATAAAATAACAAATGGGCGAAAAATGGGACTTGAACCCATAACACTTAGACCCACAATCTAACACTCTACCTTTAAGTTATAATCGCCTTTTTAAATTTTTCTTAAATAATAGATAAAATTTAAAAAAGGTTGAACAATTAAATTATTTAAAGGTGAATAATTCTGTGATAGTATTTCTTTTATTTTTGAATTAGAATAAATAATATTATGGCTACTTAAAGAAATTAATTCAAGTTTTTTAAATTTAATTAAATTTTTAATTAAATTTAAATCATTATTTCCATAAATTATTAAAATAGAACCTTGTCCCTTTAAGTTAGAAAAAATTGGAATAATTAAATTTTGTTTTAATATTAAAGACTTATATTCTAATTTTTTAATTTTTTTTTTTAAAAATTGCATTTCGTTAATATTTAAATCATTATAACGAAAAATATATATATATTTATGAATTCGTTGAATTTTTTGTAATTTAATTAATCTAAATTTTTTAACAATATTTATTTTTTTTTTTTCCATAATATTATTTTACCATTTTGTGTTAATTCTTTCATAATATCTAACATTTTTTTAGTTAACCAATCTAAAAATGAAATAAAGTTTTCTTTATGATTAACATAATACTCATTTTGAAGACGTTTATAAAATAAATCAACTTTTACACGAGGTGAAAGGTATTTCCATTTAACTGGTGGTTTTTTTAAAGTATCATTGGACGCATTAAACATAATTATAAGTTGTTCGTATCCAAAAACATTAATCAAATTTTCCCGAATTGTCATTAATTTTATTTTACCTTTAAAAGAATCCATAAAAGGATCTTTACTTAAGTTTTTAAATATGTGATTAATTAGAAGATTAATAACAATTATAAATGAACCTTCCTTTACCTTTGGTATACATCCAGGAGATAGACTTTCTTTTATATCTTTACAAAAAATACTACGCGCAAACCCACGTGGAGGCATACGTTCAAAACCATTTTTCGTGGGTTCGGTATTCTTTTCAAAGTTTTTTAAGATTCTTTCGTTTGTTACAAGTTCACTCTCTTGAAAGGGGATAAAATCTATTACTTTTTCCTCTAAATTTATTAAATCACTTTTTTGATTTTTTAGATTTATTGAGTTACTTTGTTTAGTTGTAAATTTATTAAAAATAATTTTATAACTAGATCCATAAAGTTGGGCATTTTGTTTGCTTTTTTTTTTAAAAAATATTATTTTATTCATAAAAATTGTTTATTAAATATTAATCAAAAATAAGATTAAATTTTAATTTTTTAATATTTTTATAATACTGTTTTTTTGTATTAATTGTTTTACTCTTATTTTTTGAAGTTTGAATAATCTCATTTGGTATATTTTTCAAATTTGAATTTGAAAGTAACCAATAAACAGATTTTTTAATTTGTTTATCTTCATTTAAAAGCATTAAAAAATATCTATCTTTTTTTTTATTTTTTTTTTTTCTTTTTTTATTAGGAATACTTATTGCTTTTAATTTCGGTAATAAATTATCAATTGATTTAAATAGAACAAAATTTGGTTTTTGTTGTGTAATTTTTTTTAAATTAATTAAAATATTTTTAAATATATTTTCAGAACAAGTTTTTTTCCCTTTTTTTAATAACATATTTATAAATAATTTTTTTATTTTATACTCTTCGTATTTTAGTTCCATATTTTGATCTTGATGTTTTTCTAGAATAAATCCCTAATAAATCATATTTACCTCGAATTACATGATATTTTACACCAGGTAAATCCTTAACTCTACCACCTCTCACTAAAACAATTGAATGTTCTTGTAAAGTATGTCCAATACCGGGTATATAAGTAATTATAGTATATCTACTGGATAAATGAACTTTTGCCACTTTTCTCATAGCTGAATTAGGTTTTTTAGGTGTAGTATTATAAACTTTTAAACAAATACCTTTACGTTGTGGACACTGTTTTAAAGCTGGACTTTTATTTCTTTTTTTTTTTTCTAAGCGTTTTTGTTTTTTTAAAAATAATTGATTAATTGTTGACATATTATTTTTTATTAATTGAATAATAACGGACTCGAACCGCTAACATTTTCGGTGTAAACGAAATACTCTACCAATTGAGCTAATTATTCATATGGGCCTAAGTAGATTTGAACTACTGACTTTACACTTATCAGGCGTATACTCTAACCAACTGAGTTATAGGCCCTTTTGAAGTAAAAGGATTCGAACCTTTGATTTTCCGTACCAAAAACGGAGGCCTTACCGCTTGGCTATACTTCAAAGTAAATAAAATATATGCTTAGAAAGATTCGAACTTTCATTTTATAGATCCGCAATCTAACGCTTTATCCAATTAAGCTATAAGCATAACTTTAATTTTTTTTTATAATTTTAACATTTATTAAAGTATTTTCAGATAAAATTTTTTTAATTAAGATTAAAAAATTTAATAATTGAAAAATATTAAAAAATTTAATATCAATTTTAGGAGTATAATTATTATAAATAAACTGTTCACGTGATTTTTTATTTACATGTGGTGATCTTAATACAGTAAAAATTTTTTTTTTTTTTTTTGTTTGAAATATCCCATTGATTTTGGTATTTATAAATTTATTAAATTTTTTTAATTTTAATAAATTCTGTTTAAGTTGATTAATTTTTTGAAAAGATTTAAAAGTTAGTCTTAAAAGATACATATTTTTAATAATAAAAATTGTCTGGAGGTGGATTTGAACCACCGACACAAAGATTTTCAGTCTTTTACTCTAACCAACTGAGCTATCCAGACAAAATATTATATTAATAAAGATAAATAAATTTTATCTAAATTTACTAATATAATATTTGAACATATAAAGATATTTAAAGTAATAACGTAATAAAGTAAATTTTATTAAAATAAAACCTACATGACTTATTAAACTATAAGCTAATAATCGTTTTATTTTTTTTTGTTGTAATACTGATAATACACTAATTAATATGGACATATAAATAAAAATTATTTATATTAATAAAGATAAATAAATTTTATTTAAATTTACTAATATAATATTAGGGTATAAAAATAAAAATAAAATAAATTGAGTATTAATTAATAATATAATACTTTGCATTTTATTAAGTTGTGAAATATACATTTTTCTTAATATTTTTTCAAAATAAATAATTTTAATTATTTTTAAATAATAAAAAGAACTTAAAACACTTATAATAATACCAAAAAAAACTAAACTAAAATAATTATTTTTAATAGCAGAAAAAAATATAAATAATTTTGCAAAAAATCCAGCTAATGGTGGTATTCCGGCTAATGAAAAAATATTTAATATAATAATAATAGCGATTAATTTATTAATAGAATAAATATTTGATAAATCGGTTAAATATTTAATAGGTTTATGATTTATATTTAAAGATAAGTAAGAAGTCCATAAATTAATACTTGTTATAATATAAATAATAATATATAATAAAATAAACGGAATATTATTTAACATATTTGAAGTAAATCCTATTAAAATAAAACCTACATGACTTATTGAACTATAAGCTAATAATCGTTTTATTTTTTTTTGTTGTAATGCTGATAATGCACCAATTAACATTGATAAAAAAACAATAATATAAAAAAATATTTCAAAAAAATAAGAAATATTAAAAAAAGTATCAAAAAATAAACGAATTAAAATACCTATAAATGCAATTTTTGGAACAATAGCAAAAAAACTTGAAATATTATTAGGCGCACCTTCATATACATCGGGTAACCAAAAATGAAAAGGAGAAGCTCCTATCTTAAATAATATACCTACTAAAATAAAAATTAATCCATAAGATAAACTAATTAATAAATTAATATTATCTAAAAAATTGATATTTGATAAAATTAAAAAAATATTATTAAAATTTAATGAACCTGTAATAACATAAATAATTGATGAACCAAATAAAATAAAACCTGAAGCAATTGATCCTAAAATAAAATATTTCAAACCTGCTTCAACTGATAATATTGATTTTTTTTGGGTTGATGTTAAAATATAAAAACTTAAACTTTGTAATTCAATTGCTAAATATAAAGTAATAAAATGGTTTGAAGAGATTAATAACATTAAACCTAATAATGCTATTAACATTAATATATTAATTTCATATAAATTTATTTTCTGTTGTATTAAATATTTTTGTTGTATTAAAAAACAAACAATTGTTGATAAAATTAGAATTACTTTAATAAATTGTGTAAAATTATTTATGATTAATACACCATTTAATATATTATTTGAAATATTTGTTATATTTAATGTTAATATTAAAAGAATTAATAAAAAATATATTATTATAGTAGTAATATTTTTTATAATCAAAATTTTTCGAGTATTTTGATTTTTTTTATAAAAAACTCCAAATAATAATAAAATTAATAAAATAGTTGTTAAAAAAAATTCGGGAATAATAATTTCAAAATTATTATTAAAAATTTCCTGAAAAATCATAATATAAAAAGAAATAAATATTTTAAAAATATTTACTTACTATATATGCTATATATTTATAAAAAAATTAATTTATAAATATTATATTAAAATTAAAAAATTAAAATAAAAAATGTCATTAAAAAAAATAAAAAATTTTTCCATAAATTTTGGCCCCCAACACCCAGCAGCTCATGGGGTTTTACGTTTAATTTTAGAATTAAATGGAGAAGTAGTTCAAAAAGCAGATTCACATATAGGTTTATTACATAGAGGTACTGAAAAATTAATTGAATATAAAAACTATTTACAAGCTTTACCTTATTTTGATAGATTAGATTATGTTTCAATGATGTGTCAAGAACATGCTTATGTTTTAGCAATTGAAAAATTATTAAATTGTAATATTCCTTTAAGAGCGCAATATATTCGAGTTCTTTTTTCTGAAATAACTCGTATATTAAATCATTTATTAGCGGTTTGTTGTCATGCTTTAGATGTGGGAGCTATGACACCTTATTTTTGGGGTTTTGAGGAACGTGAAAAATTGATGGAATTTTATGAAAGGGTTTCAGGTGCACGTATGCATGCTGCATATTTTAGACCTGGAGGTGTAAATCAAGATTTACCTAAAGGTTTATTAAACGATATTTATATTTTTTGTGAACAATTTAATACAAGATTAGATGAAATTGAAGAGATGTTAACTAACAATAGAATTTGGAAACAAAGATTAGTAGATATTGGTGTAGTTTCGGCTCAAGATGCATTAAATTTAGGTTTTAGTGGTGTAATGTTACGTGGATCAGGTATTTCATGGGATTTACGTAAAACCCAACCTTATGAAATTTATGATCAATTAGAATTTGATATACCTGTAGGAACGAATGGTGACTGTTATGATCGTTATTTAATTAGAATTGAAGAAATGCGACAATCTATTAGAATTATTTTACAAGTACTTAATAAAATACCTACGGGTCCTATTAAATTAGATGATAAAAAAATTACGAATCCAAATAGAACTCAAATTAAAAATTCTATGGAATCTTTAATACATCATTTTAAATATTATTCTGAAAATATTAGTATAAATAGTGGTGAAACTTATACTGTTATTGAAGCTCCTAAAGGAGAATATGGTGTATATTTAATATCTGATGGAACAAATAAACCTTATCGTTGTAAAATAAAATCACCAGGATTTTTACATTTACAAGCATTAGATTTTATGACTAAAAATCATATGATTGCTGATGTTGTAACAATTATCGGTACATTAGATGTAGTTTTTGGTGAAATTGATAGATAAAAAAATTTTATGAATAAAAAAAAGAGCTTACAAAAATCTCAACTTTTTGGATCTAATTGTAAAATTATTCATAATAATTTTACAACTAAAAAAAAAATTATATAAATCAAAAAAATGATTTTATAAATTTAAAGGAGAAAAGGGAAAAGTTTAAACTATTTTATGGTAGTCAATCTGTCACAATAGAAAAAATTTTGAAGAACTATGAAGAGAATAGAATACCAGACTCACAAAAAAGCCTCCACGCGGGTTTTCAAGTAATATTTTTTTCAAAGCTTATTAGAAAATTCTATTTTAAACCGGACAAAAGGTTATGTCAACTTCTATAAAATCTGGGTAAAAAAAACCCAAGCATTAATTAAAAAAGAATTAACGAATTTGAGTAAATAAATTTTTATTAATTATTTTCAAATTTAGATTTAAAAAAATATTTATTGTTTAAGATGAAAGATGATATTAAAAAAATATATTATTTATCATTAAATAATTAATTATTACAATTTAAATTATACTTATGAAAAATTACTATTACATTAATAAAAAAACTTTACAAATTAAAACTACAACTAATGATTCTAATATCGATAAATTTCAAAATGATTTAAATTCTTTCAAAAAAATTACCCAAAATATACAAAATACCCAAAATCATCCGTATCATTTAGTTGATCCAAGTCCATGGCCTTTTGTTATTTCATTCGGTCTTTTTTTTTTAACATTTGGTGGTGCAATGTATTTCCATGGTTATATAGGTAGTAATCTTTTAACTTTAACAGGTTTATTCATGGTTATTTTAACAATGTATACTTGGTTTCGTGATATCGTTAGAGAAGCTGTTTATGAAGGTCAACATACAAAACAAGTACAATTAGGTTTAAGAAATGGTATGCTTTTATTTATATTTAGTGAATTATTATTTTTTATTAGTTTTTTTTGGGCATTTTTCCATTCTGCTTTAGCACCAACACCTGAAATAGGTTCATTATGGCCACCATTAGGTATTGAAACTGTAAATGCTTGGGGTATTCCATTATTAAATACTATAATTTTATTATCATCAGGTGCAACTATTACTTGGGCACATCATTCAATTGTTTTTGGTGATAGAAAAAATGCAATTTTAAGTTTAATTATTACAATTTCATTAGCATTTTTTTTTACTTTAATTCAAGCATATGAATATATTGAAAGTACCTTTTCTATTTCAGATAGTATTTATGGTACTACTTTCTTTTTATTAACAGGGTTTCATGGTATACACGTTATTGTTGGTACTATTTTTATTATAGTAAGTACTATTAGATTAATTAATCATCATTTTACAAAACAGCACCACTTCGGTTTTGAAGCTGCAGCATGGTATTGGCATTTTGTTGATGTTGTTTGGTTATTTTTATTTGTAGCTGTTTACTGGTGGGGAGGTAATTAATTTAATTATCTAAAATAAATAAATTTTATGTTTAGTCCTTTAGAACAATTTGAAATTTTACCTATTTTTCAAATACCTTTTGTATTTACGAATGCTTCTTTAATTTTAATAATAGGTTTAGTTTATTTATATATTTTTACATGTATAAAAACTAAATTTATTCCAACACGTTTCCAACAAATTTTTGAAATGATCTTTAATATTACTATAGAATTAACTTATTCAAGTATTGGTAAAGCCGGTAAACATTTTGTTTCATTAATTTTTGTAGTTTTTTTTTTTATTTTATTATGTAATTTAATAGGAATGGTTCCATATAGTTTTACGGTCACGAGTCATTTAATTATTACATTTACGTTAGCATTAACTATTTATTTAGGTTTTAATATTATTGGAATTAAAAAACATAAATTAAATTTTTTAAATTTATTATTACCAAGTGGTGCTAGTATTGCATTAGTACCTATATTAGTTCCTATTGAATTAGTTTCATATATTTTTCGTGTAATTAGTTTACCTGTACGATTATTTGCTAATATGATGGCCGGACATACTTTATTAAAAGTGATTGCAGGTTTTGCCTGGACTATGTTAAATGTTAATAGTTTTATTTTTATGGCACATTTTATTCCTTTAATTATTATTGTATTATTAGTTGGGTTAGAAATAGCTGTAGCTTTAATTCAAGCATATGTTTTTACAATCTTAACTTGTATGTATATAAATGATGCTTTAAATTTACATTAGTAAAATAACAAAAATATATACTCCAAACATAATATTATAAAATAATGGAAAAGTAGCTCAGTTGGTTAGAGTGGTAGCTTGTCACGCTATAGGTCGCGGGTTCGAGTCCCGTTTTTTCCGTTTATTTTATTTTAAATTATATTTATTAATATGTTATTAAATTATTCCAATATTTTTATATTTTTAATATTAAGTTTATTTTTATCAATTTTAATTTTCATTTTATCTTTTGGTTTAATTAAACAAAAAGATGATTTAGAAAAGTTAACAGCCTATGAATGTGGATTTAATCCTTACGATGATGCTAGAAAAGTTTTTGATGTAAAATTTTATCTAGTAGCTATTCTTTTTATTATTTTTGATTTAGAGGCTGTTTTTGTTTTTCCTTGGGTTTTAACTTTAAGTTCAAATTTTTCATGGGGTTTCTGGACTATGATTGAATTTTTAGTTGAATTAGTTATAGGTTTTATTTATATTTGGTATAGTGATGCCTTAGAATGGTAAATAATATCCAAAAATATAAATAAAATGTATTGTTATTTTATATAAAACTTATAAGATGTGAAAATTAAAATACATCTTATAGAAGAAGATCTTTATACATCACAATTTAATTAAAATTTTTAATTAAATTGAAAAAATCTATTCTTTTAGATATTTTAAATAAAAATAAAAAATTGATAATACGTTTATGTTATTACAAGCTTCTAAATTTTTAGGTGCAGGATTAGCTACTTTAGGCTTAATCGGTGCTGGTATCGGTATCGGTAATGTTTTTGGTTCTTTAATTATAGGTATTTCAAGAAACCCTTCTTTACAACAAGAATTAATGAGAACTGCTATTTTAGGTTTTGCATTAACTGAAGCAATCGCTTTATTTTGTTTAATGATGGCTTTCTTAATTTTATTTGCTTTTTAATTAAAATTAAATTCTGTTTTATTAATATAATTTCTATTATATTAATTCCATAATAGATATATACGTGTATTTAATGCATAATTAGCTATTTTCAAAAAAAAAAATATTTATTTTCTTAATATAAAATATGAATATTATATATTATATTTCAATTTATGAAATTATTACAAAAATTTAGTCAGTATTTATTACAAATTTTACCAATAATAAATTATACCTTATATAAAAATGAATTATGTATTAATATTTCAACAAATAAATTAATTCCTATTCTTTTTTTCTTAAAAAATCATACAAATTGTCAATTTAAAATATTATCAGAAATTTGTATTGTAGATTATATTAATAAAAAAAAACGTTTTGAAATTATTTATAATTTATTAAGTATTCGATTTAATAGTCGTTTAAAAATAAAAATTACAATTAATGAATTACAATCTGTAGATTCTATTATTACTATTTATAAAGCAGCAAATTGGTGTGAAAGAGAAGTATGGGATATGTTTGGTATTTTTTTTTTTAATCATCCAGATTTAAGAAGAATTTTAACCGATTATGGTTTTGAAGGACATCCTTTACGTAAAGACTTTCCATTAAGTGGTTTTTTAGAAGTATTTTATAATGAATTAAAAAAAAGAGTTGTTTATGAACCTATTAATTTATCACAACAATATAGATTATTTGAATTTAATAATCCTTGGGATAAAAAAATAAATGCATAATAGTTTTCGATTATTTTTGTTTTTAGGTTATTTTTCATTTCAAATATGAGATGGAATAAAAAATCATTATTTGCAGTTCTTAATAATCATATAATAGATTATCCTACCCCGGTTAATTTAAATTATTTTTTTGGATTTGGTTCGTTAGCCGGTATTATGTTAGTAGTACAAATTTTAACTGGTATTTTTTTAGCAATGCATTATACACCTCATATTGATTTAGCTTTTAATAGTGTTGAACATATTATGAGAGATGTTAATAATGGTTGGTTAATTAGATATACTCATGCCAATGGGGCTTCTTTTTTTTTTATTGTTGTATATGTACATATTTTTAGAGGTTTATATTACGGTTCATATATTACACCAAGAGAAGCTTTATGGTGTTCTGGTGTAATTATCTTTATTTTAATGATGGCTACAGCTTTTATGGGTTATGTATTACCTTGGGGACAAATGAGTTTTTGGGGTGCAACTGTTATTACTAATTTATTTTCAGCAATACCTTTAATAGGTAAAGATATTGTTGATTGGTTATGGGGTGGTTTTGCTGTAGATAATCCTACTTTAAATCGTTTTTTTAGTTTACATTTTACTTTCCCTTTTGTAATTGTAGGTGCTGTTTTAATTCATTTAATTTTATTACATGAAGTTGGTTCAAATAATCCTTTAGGTATTACTTTAAAAACAGAAAACATACCGTTTTATCCTTATTTTTATACAAAAGATTTATTTGGTTTAATGGTATTATTTTTAATATTTTTTATTTTTATCTTTTATTATCCCAATACTTTAGGGCATCCAGATAATTATATTGAAGCTAATCCAATGAAAACACCTTTACATATTGTACCTGAATGGTATTTTTTACCGTTTTATGCGATTTTAAGATCTATTCCAAATAAAATTGGTGGTGTTATTGCTATGTTTGGTTCATTAATTATTTTATTAACAATACCTTTTACAAATTCATCTGAAATTAGAAGTACCGCTTTTAGACCTATTTTTAAAGTTTGTTATTGGTTATTAGTTGTAACTTTCTTATTATTAGGTTGGGTAGGACAATGTCCAGTTGAATATCCTTATACTGAAATTGGTATTATAAGTATGATTTATTATTTTTTCTTTTTTATCATCATTATACCATTTTTGGGTAAATTAGAAGCATATTTAGTACGTTATAAAAATAAATAATATATATTATTTATTTATAAAAAAAAATAAAAAAAATGGAAATCTTTTTCAAATTATTTAAAAATTTTATTTTCTTCTTTTTTAATATAGAGGGAATCGATGAGAACGATCAAAACGTGGGAAGCGAGGAAATCGAACAAAAAGAGGGAAATAATGCAATCAAGGAAAATAAAACAACATTTTTAAAAATTATAATATTAATTGGTGGGTTATTAAGTATATTCGGTATAATTTACCTATATTCTCTGGATAATTCTTCAATTGATTTAAATAAGATACAAACACTTCTTGATGAATTAGCTTTAGTTGTCGACTGGGATTTATTTCGAGATATTTTTTTGAATATTCAAAAAACTGTTTTACAAGGTAGTGATACGACTAATTATATATATGTTTTGAAAGAAATACATAAATTCTTTCTAACGGATAATAGTCGAGTAAAAGATTCAATACGTTTTGATGTAATTATGAAAGAAATAATTAGATTATTAAGTAAAGATGAATAAACAGGTTTATATATCCTTATTAAAATATATGTTATATAAAAAATTGGACTAAAAATAGGGGCAGAAGGTTTTTGGGGGTTGCTCCACCTTCTCGTTTAAAAATTAAATAGATAATCAATTATGATAAATATTATAAAATTATTAACTTTTTTACAAGAATAATAATTTTATTTTTTAAATTAAAATATTTCAATATAATTGAAAAAAAACAAACAATTAACATATAAAACTGCAGTACTGTTATAGTTAAAGGCTATAATTAATAAACTTATCCTATTTTTTTATTAATCAAAACTGCAAAAATTAAATTGAATAATAAATAGGTTTAGAGGGATTAAAATAATTAGGAATCGTTATTATCAAATCAAGAGAAAATTCTTGACCAATTGAAAAAGCTTGAACAACTGGAAGCATTTAATCAATCTTTAATTCCACAAGATCAACAAGCAAGTTATTATGATTATTTAATTTTAAAGAATTTATTATGGGTATTATTTTTTTTAAGTTTAATTGGCGGAAGTGTCTATTTATACAACACTGATTTATTTAATAATTTTACATTGCAATCTATTAAATCATTAGGAACATTATCAAAAGATTTACATAATATAGATCATAAAGGAATGTTAGATGCTTTAAAAAAATTAAATGAAAACTCTGTCAATTTAAGTAAAGAAGAAATTAAATTATTACAAAAAAGGAATACAGGAAAACACTTATTTAGATAAACCTTTAACTATTAATGATCAGATAAACTGGGATAATTAGATTATGAATAATATAATTACTCAAACTATTGAATCAAATAATAATTTAAATGAAGATGAAACAAGATTAATACCTACAGAGTTAGAGGTAACAACACAAACAGTTAGGAATCAATTTAGAAATAGATTAAATCAAAATATCTTACAAGATAATTCTGAATTGCCTAGAGTTAGAGGTGTTGGTAACGCAGGAACGTTAGACGGAGAAAGTATTATTGAATTAAATAATAGTACATCTTCAGAAAGACGTTTAGACTTTATGTCTGATGTTGTGACACAACAAAACGCACCTGAAAATGTTTTATTTTTAATTAGTAATGCTAATTTACAAGTTCAAGAATTTTTAAATAATTTATTAATTCGAGCTTCAAATAATGAACTAATTACAGAAGAAGATCTATATTAAATATCCAATATATTTTTATATACAATTACTAATTTAGAAATTGAAAGTTTAAGAAATTCTGTTATGATTCATAATCCAAATCAACTTTTAAGTATACCGGATGGAATTATTCAAAATTATTCTAATTCTTTAGAACAATTGGTGATTCTTACTGAAGAATAACTGGATGAACGGATTTAAGAATTTAATCAAAATATAGATCAAAGAATAGCAACAAATCGGAGAAGGGTTTTATATTCAGGATTAGGGTTATTAGGATCTATCGCATTAAGTTCGATAGGAGTTCCACCTAGTGGTGGAGTAGTAATGAAAGCATTAACATCTGGCGAAACAGTGAGACCGTTAATACAATTGGGTGAAAAAATTATACGAGTTTGTGATTTATGGGAGGCTTCATTAAAAAAAAGTATTTGAAATTATTAAAAAATAATTTCAAAAATATAAATTATTTTAGAATTAATTGCTAATTCTAAAATTTGTAAAATTAATTTTTATGTTTAATAAAATTAATTTACTGCAATTGAATCAAAAATTAAAAAATATTAAGATGAAAAAAGTTCAAAAAAAACAGGTATTGTTTTTATTAATCCTTATAATAGTAGGATTCGTATTCTATTATTTCGGTGGTGGTGGACCTACTGAAACTGGAATTCATATCCTTATTAATGAGATTCCAATCAACGAAGTAGTTGAAGGACCAGCCCCCTATAGTGAAGTAATGGCATGTCCATCTCCATATAGTCAGGAAGCTGCCAATTATTGGTTTGAGGATACCGAATCTTCTCGACTCATAGCCGAGGAGGTTAAAAATATCGGTGATGATTTTTAATTATTTCATTTGAGATAATTAAATCTTTTAGATCTAGTGGTATTTAACTTTTATTATAATTTATATTATAATAATTAATTATTATTTATATTATCATTTTTATAATGATAATAAATTTATTTTATAAATTGAAATATCTCCATATAATTTAAAGAAAACAATCATAATAGCTAAACCGATAGCAGATTCTGCCGCGGCTACTGTTAAAATTAATAATGAAAAAACTTGTCCTATTATATCATCAATTAACACTGCAAAATAAATAAAATTTAAATTGATTGATAATAATAATAATTCGATAGACATTAATATAATTATAATATTTTGTCTATTTAAGATTATACCAAATAATCCAAGACAAAATAAAAAAAAAGTAAAAATAAAATGATTTAATATACTCATAATAATTAAATTAACCAATTAAAACTTATTAAAATACTTGCAGTATATAAAAACCAACTTAATGTGAAAGGTAAAAATACTTTCCAACCTAAACGCATTAATTGATCATAACGATATCTGGGTAAAATAGCTCGAGCTACTACAAATAAAACAATAAATAAACATACTTTAATACTAAACCAAAAAGATCCAGGTAAAAAATTAATAAATTTAATACTAAATGGAAAAGGTGCTAACCAACCACCTAAAAATAAAATAGTAGTTAAACTACTCATTAATAACATGTTAGCATATTCACCTAAAAAAAATAATGCAAAACCCATTGCAGAATATTCGACATTATATCCAGAAACTAATTCAGCTTCAGCTTCAGGCAAATCAAAAGGATGTCGATTTGTTTCAGCTAAACATGATATAAAAAAAATTAAAAAAATAGGAAAAAGAGGGAAACAATACCAAACAGTTTTTTGTGCTAAAACAATAGAAATTAAATTTAAAGATTTAGCACATACAATTACTGAAAGGATTGAAAATCCAATAGTTAATTCATATGAAATCATTTGTGCTGTTGATCTTAATGCACCTAAAAATGAATATTTAGAATTACTTGACCAACCACCAATAATAATACCATAAACACCTAATGATGATATTGCTAATAAATATAAAATACCTATATTTAATTCAGTAAAAAACATACCAAATCCTAAAGGTATTACAGTCCAACTTAGTAAACTTAAAAAAAAAGCTAAAATAGGTGCAAATATAAATAAAATTACATCGGCATTACTAGGTAAAACAGTTTCTTTTACAAATAATTTAAGACCATCAGCTAATGGTTGTAATAATCCAAAAGTACCTACAACATTAGGTCCTCTTCTTCTCTGAATAGAAGCTAATACTTTACGTTCAACTAAAGTAAAATAAGCTACAGCAATTAATAAAGGTAATACTAAAATTAAAAATTTTAAAATTGTGTATATCATAATGATTTTGATTGATTTTTGAAAATTTTATTAGAATTAATTAATATTTTTGAATATTGTTCTAATATATTTGTGTAATAATTATTTTTAATTAATGAATCTAAAAAATTAACATTAATTTTTAAATGTTTTTTATTAAATTTAAAATTATTAATAATTCTTATTTTTTTTTTTAATAAATAAGGTAAAACATCTTTAATTTTTAAAAAAGATTTTGATTTTAATTGATTTTTTTTTAATAAAAATTTATAAATATTTCTATATATAATTGAATCTTTTCTTTGTTCAGTAGTTAAATTTAAAATTTGTTCATTTTTTTGAATAAAACCTTCTAAATTAAGATACATTCCATTTTTTTCTAAAAAAGTTAATCCAGGTAAAATTAAATTCGATTTTTGTGCATCTTTTGTAAAATGATGTCCTTGATAAATAATAAAAGCATTTTTTGAAATTTTTAATTTATTTTGTAAATTTGTATTAAATAAATAATATAATTTAGTTTTATTAATTAAATTAAAAGATTTTGGAAATGTTATTTCAAAAAAATTAAGTAAAGCTGTTTGTGAATTAAAAAAATTAATATTTTTATTAAAAAATGATAATTTTTTTAATTTTTTTAAAAAAAAAAAACCATTTTTTTGATTAATTATATTTTCACCAAAAATAATTAAAGGTTTTTTAGCTTTTTTTAAATCTTTACAAAAAGAATGTTTTCCTAAAATAATATTTATTAAACTTTTTAAAGTTAAACCTAAATGTTTTATAGGATAAGTATAATCAGTTTTATTACCTATATAAGCTATCTTAAAATTTCCTTTTTTTAAACGATTAATAAAATGAATATTTAAAATAGAACCTTCTTTACGAATATCACTACCAATTATTAAACAAAGATCTGATTCTTCAATTGATTTTAATGTATTATTAAATAAATAATTTGAAGTTAAATCTGAATTTATTTTAAAATTTTGATTTGTTAAAGAACTTTCATACACTATATTTGAAATTCCTAATTTATTAAAATTTTTCTTTAATAAATAAAGAGATTCTAAATCAGTTAAATTACCTACAATACTTTTAATATTAGTACTATCTGTTGTTATTAACTTTTGATTAATTATATTTAATACTTTTAACCATGAAATTTTATGAAAATTATTTTCATCATCTTTTAATAATGGATAGGTTAATCTTTGATATTTTAAACTATCAAAGAAATATCGTGTTGTATTTGAAATCCATTCTTTATTGATATTGAAATTAGTTTTAGGTGAAATACGAATAATTTCATTATTAAATATATCAATTTTAATATTTGAACCTATACTATCTAAAATATCAATACCGTCTTTCTTTTTTAATTCCCAAGAACGTGCTTTAAAAGTATAAGGTTTTGAAGTTAATGCACCTACAGGACATAAATCAATTAAATTACCAGAAAATTCCGAATTAAAAATTTTAGGATAATAGAAATTAATTTCTGTATGATTACCACGTCCAGTTGTACCTAAATCATCAATACCACAAATTTCATTAGCAAAACGTACACAACGAGTACAATGGATACAACGAGTCATAATAGTTTTAATAAAAGGTCCACAATATTTATCCTCTACTCCACGTTTTTTAAAAAAAAAACGACTACGATCTGAACCGAAAATCATTGTTTGATCTTGTAAATCACATTCAGAAGCTTGATCACAAATAGGACAATCTAATGGATGATTTATTAAAAGAAATTCTAATACGCTTTCACGAGCTTTTTGAACTAAAGGTGTATCAGTAAATATTCGCATATTAGGCATTAAAGGCATAGCACACGAAGCTACAGGTTTAGTGGAATTTTCAATTTCAACTAAACACATTCTACAATTACCAGCAATTCGCAAGTTTTCTTGAAAACAAAATTTTGGAATTTCAATTTTAAAATTATTACAAGCTTGTAATACAGTTAAATTTTTATTAACTTTTAATTTTATATTATTAATATATATGTCAATCATTTTATATGATAAAATTAAATAAAATTTGAATTTATTTTCACTAAAAAGATAGATTTTTTTTAAAATAATATATATATAATTTTATAGTTATATGTATACAAATAAATATCTCTTTTTAAATATAAAATCTATTATTATAGAAATTATCAAAGAAGGGATTTGAACCCTTAATGCTATAAAGCGTTACATCCTAAGTGTAATGTGTTTACCAATTTCACCACTTTGATAATAAATAATACCTACTATTGGACTTGAACCAATAACCCTAAAATGGGAACAGATTTTAAATCTATCGTGTTTACCAATTTCACCAAGTAGGCTATAATAATGTTTTAAAGATATGCAAAAACAAAAAATAATAACTTATTTACAATTACATTTATTTGAATTAAAATATAATTTTTTTATTCTCTTAATTACCTTTTTTTATCTTTTTTTAATTTCATATTATTTTTCAGATCAATTAATATATTTATTAGTTAATATTTTACTTCATAAAAATATGTTAAAATATTTTATCTTTACAAATATTACTGAAATTTTTATTACTAATATTTTAATAGCATTTTTTATTTCAATTTTTATGACAATTCAATTAAGTATTTTATTAATTTGGTTTTTTTTATTAAAAGGTTTATATAAATTTGAAAATTTTATTTTTATAAAATTTTATTTTATTTTTTTAATTTTTAATTTATTTATAATAAATTTTATTTTTACAAATATAATTCCACATATTTGGAATTTTTTATTAAATTTAAATTTTTCGAATTTATATTTATTAACAATTTATTTTGAACCAAAAATTGATAATTATTTTAATTTTATTTTTTCATCATTTATTTATATTTTTATAATATTTATTTATTTTTTTTTTTCATTTTTTTTCATTTTAAATAATATTTTTCAAATTAAAATTATTATTACATTAAGAAAATTTTTTTATTTAAAAATAATATTATTAAGTGCATTAATTACACCTCCAGATATTATAAATTTTTTATTAATTAGTTTAATATTTATTTTGTTTTTTGAGATTTTTATATTTATTTCAATTTATTTGAATAAATATAATTTTAATTAAATTATATTATTTTTTTTATAAAATTTAATTTATTTTTATTTAAATTAATATTTGTATTATTAATGATTTTTTTTTCTTTAAAAATTTTTGAATTTAATTGATAATTTTTTAAATACTTAATAGATGTTATTTTTAAAGAAGATCCATTTGTTAAAATAATTTTATTTTTATAGGTAAAAAATTTTTTATTGTTATTCATATATTATAGTTTAATTTTTGGCTAGATAACATAATGGTAATGTAAAGGACTGCAAATCCTTTAATGACGGTTCAAATCCGTCTCTAGCTTTTAAAAGGATAGAGTGGGATTTGAACCCACGGTATTATTACATACTTCAGTTTTCAAGACTGACACCTTAAACCACTCGATCACCTATCCATAATAAAAATTAACGTCTTTTTTGTTTTTTTAATCTACAACCGTTAAAAGGTTTTGTTGTTTTATCTAAAAGATATTTTACTTTAAATTTTTTCTGTTTTAAATTTCTTAAAACATTATATCGACCTAAACCTGTTCCATGTAAAAAAATTTTTAATTTTTTAATTTTTTTGAATTGAAGATATTTATTAATTTTATAAACAATTAATTGAACATTATATGGAGTATTTTTTTTAAATCTTGTTTTCTTTAATGATTTAGTTGACCATTGTTTTAAAAGATTACCATTAAATGTTGTTAAACTTATAATAGTATTTTTTAAACTAGCTGTTATATGTATATTTGCTAAAATTAAAGGATTTTTTTTTTTTTTTATATTTTTATATTTATTTCTAAAATTATATTTATTTTTATTCATACAATAATAATTTTATTTTTTTTTTTTTTTTTGAACCTTAAATGGACGTTTATTACGTAAAATACGTTTTTGAACAAAAATTTTTTTAAATTTTTTAGACGTTTTTGCATTAGTATGCGTACGTTGTCCTCGAACAGGTAATCCTTGACTTTGTCTAATTCCACGATTACTTTTAATTTCAACTAATTCATTTAATCTTTCAGTTTTAAATTTTTTTAAAAGTTGTTCAACTTTTAAATTTTTATTTATATAATTAATAAGTCGGTTTACATGGTTGTTTTTAAGTTTATTAAGGGTGATTTGAGGATTAATTCCTATATTTTTACAAATTTTCTTAGATTGATATTCATTAATACCATATAATATAGTTAATGAATATAAAATACTTTTAGAATCTGAAATTGTTTTATTAAAAATATATAACATAATAGATTTTATCTATATACCATATAAAATGATAGAAAAAAAAATAAATCCAATAACACCATCACAACGTCAAACATTTTTATTAAAAAAAAATAATTTATCTCGAATTTTTAAAATTAAATCTTTAACAAAAGGTTTTCAACGTGCTAATGGTAAAAATAATCAAGGTAAAATAACTGTAAGATATCGAGGAGGTGGACATAAACGTTTATATAGACTAATTGATTTTAATAGATCAAAAAACATAGAAGGTTCTGTAATTAAAATTTTATATGATCCTAACCGTTCTGCAAATATTGCATATATTAAAAATGATTTAAAATCTTATTTAATTTTAGCACCTGAAGGTTTAAAAATTAATCAATATATAAAAAGTTCACCTCATGCTGAATTAAAAATAGGTAATGCACTACCGTTACAAAATATACCAATAGGTAGTTTAATACATAATATTAGTTTATACCCACAATCACGTGGAAAATTAATAAGAAGTGCCGGTACTTCTGCTCAATTAATTCAAAAAATTAATAATAAATATGCTAGAATTCGTTTAAATTCTAGTGAATTAAAATTGATTTTATTAACTTGTTATGCAACGTTAGGTATTGTATCTAATATTAATCATAAAAAAATTAAATTAGGTAAAGCTGGACGTTCTCGTTGGTTAAATCGACGACCATCTGTACGTGGTGTAGCTAAAAATCCTGTTGATCATCCACATGGTGGTGGTGAAGGTAAAACTAGTGGTGGAAGACCTTCAGTAACACCTCAAGGTAAAATAACTAAAGGAAAACCTACTCGTAAAAAAAAAAAAAAATTAATTATTCAATAAATTATGTCGAGAAGTAAATATAAAGGTCCATTTTTTAAAGTTAATTTATTAAAAAAAAAACAATGGATAAAAATAACGAATAAAAATTTAACAATATTACCTGAATATAGTAATCATTCTGTAAGTATTTATAATGGTAAAATTTTTATTAATTTAGAAATACATGATAAAATGATTGGTTTTAAATTTGGTGAATTTATTAATACACGAAAAAAACATATATATAAAAAAAAAAAATAAATTATGGGTCAAAAAATTATACCAATTAGTTTAAGATTAAATAAAAAAAAAAATTGGAATTCAAAATGGATTGTTAATGATAATGAATATTCTAATTTATTACATTTTGATTTAGAAATTAAAAAATATTTCGAAAATATATTTAACTATAAAAATTCGAAATTAATAGATTTAAATATTATAAAGACATCAAATAATATTAATATATATGTTTATATACAAAAAAATTCAAAAAAATATTATAAATTATCTTATAATAAAATTATAAATCATTTAAATTTTTATTATCCAAATAATAATATTAAATTGTTTATTAAAAATGTTCATTTTTTTGAATTTATTCAATTACGCAAAAATTTAAAAAAAATTTTTGATAAAATTAAAAAGAATAATAGAATAAATAAAAATGTTAAAAAAATGATTTATAATTTTAGTTATGCTTTTTATACTAAAAATATAAATATTATAACATTTTATATTAGACAAACATTAGAAAGAAAAAAAACACATAAAAAATTTATAAATAATATTGATAATATGCTTAAAGAATTTTTTAAAATATTTTCTAATTTTATAGGATATCGTTTACAATTTAAAGGGCGTTTAAATAAATCAAAACGTAAAAAAAAAATGATTTTTCAAAAAGGGAAAATCCCTTTAAATACATTAGAATATAATATTAAATATCATTTTAATGAATTTAAAACTCCATCAGGTATTTGTAGTATAAAATTATGGGTTTTTTTTAAACCATTAAAAACCACATTAAATTTAAAATTTTTAAAAAAAAAATTAAAAATAAAAAACAATAAATTAAATACTAAAAAATCTTAATTATGTTATTTCCTAAAAAAACTAAATATAAAAAACAATTTAAAGGTAAACTTGTAGGTAAAACAACAAAAGGTAATAATATTATTTATGGTAAATATGCTATTAAAGTTTTAGAAGAAACTAGATTAACTTCAAGACAAATCGAAGCAACTCGTCGAATAATTATTAGAAAAATGAAAAGATTAGGGTTTTTATGGATTCGCGTTTTTCCGGATACTCCTGTAACGGCCAAACCGACCGAAAATCGTATGGGTAAAGGAAAGGGTGCTGTTTCTTTTTGGGTAGCAAAGGTTAAAAAAGGTCAAATTTTATATGAAATTAGTGGTATTTCATTAGAAAATGCAAAAAAAGTTTTAAAAGCTGGTTCTAATAAATTACCTGTTAAAACAAAATTTATTTATAAATAATAAAATAAGGCTTATAGTTTAATTGGTTAGAGCATACCGCTCATAACGGTGTAGTTGTAGGTTCAAGTCCTACTAGGCCTAATTTAAAATTCATTTTAAATGCAAAAATTAAAAAAACAAAAAATCAATAATTTACTAAATTATCAACAATTTTTAAAAAATAATTATTTTAAAAAAAAAAAATTTCAATTAAAAAAAATTTTATTTGAAAATCAAATTTTATATAAAAATAATAGTTTAGAATCCTATGTAATTGAATTTAATAATTATGAAAATATTTATTTACCTTTTACTTTAATAAAAATAGATGAAATTTCAACAATTGAAATGAAATATGAGGATGTTATTTTATTTAATTATGATTTAAATTATAATATATTATATCAATTTAATAAAATAATGTTTCAAACTCTTTTAGAAAAAAAAAATAATTCAATTAAAGGGCGTTTATTAGGTGGAAATTGGAATAATAAAAAAATATTTATTTCAATTTTAGGTTTTATTTTTTCGATGAAACCTCTTAATTTAAATAATGCTTTAAAATATAAAAAAAATTTTTATTTTAATAAATATAATAAAACAAGTTTTTATAAAAAAAAAATTAATACTACTATATTAATTAATCGTTATAAATTAAAATATTTAAATTTTAAAATTAATAATTTAAATATTTTTAGAAAATCGAAAAAAGAATTTTCTCGACTTTTATATATACAAGATATTATTCAAAATCAAAAAATAAAAACTAAGCGTTTAAGAAAAAAAAAAGTGTTCTTTCAAGAAAAATATATGTTGAAGAAATAAAATTTTAAAATCAAATTATGCCACAATTCGATCAATTTTCATTTTTTAATCAAGTTTCTTGGTTTTTATTTTTTTATTTTAATTTTTATTTTTTTGTTACTTATTTTTTTTTACCTACAATTTGTTATAATTTAAAATTTAGAAAAAAAAAAATAATTTTTGATAATAAAAAAAGAAATCAAATTAATTTTGAAAAAAATAATATGATTTTTTTTTTTAATAATTCTTATAAAACTTTTTGTTCTAATTTTGAATTATGTATTATCAAAAAAATATCAATTTATAAAAAAAATCAAGAAATTAAAATACAAGAAACTCCAATTTTTAATAATATATTAAAAAAAAAAATAAATATTTTTTTAAATCAAAAATTTTTATTATTTAAGAAAATATTTATTTCAATTAATTAAAATAAATATTTTAATTAATTTTAATATAAGTGTATAGCTCAGTTGGTAGAGCACCGGACTTTTAATCCGATGGTCTTGGGTTCAAGCCCCAATACACTTATTGGGGATATATTTCAACTGGTAGAAAATATGTTTTGCAAATATAAGGTTATCGGTTCGAATCCGATTATCTCCACATTTATTTTATTAGTTTATGCAAAAAAAAATAAAAAAAAATATTAAACAACGTTATTTATTTAAAAATTTTGAAAAAAATAGATTAACGTTAAAAATTCTTTCAAAAAATTTAAATATTAAAAAAGATTTAAGATGGAAATTACAACAAAAATGGTTTTTTTTCCATCAAAATACTTCAATTACTAGAATTAAAAATATATGTATTTTAACTGGACGTTCTAAAAGTATTTATCGTTTATTTAAAATTTCTAGAATTAATTTACGTAAATTAGCATCAAAAGGATTTTTACCTGGTGTTTCAAAATATAGTTGGTAATTTTATTATGATTATAACAGATACTCTTTCAAATTTATTTTCAAAAATAAAAAACGGTTACTTAGCAAAAAAATCAAAAATAGTACAGCAAAAATCAAAACAAAGTATAAATATTTTAAATATTTTAGTTAAAGAAGGTTTTATAAAAAGTTATAAAATAAATTCAAAAAATCAATTAGATATTTATTTAAAATATAAAAAAAATAAAGCAGTTATAACTGAAATTAAACGATTATCAAAACCAGGAAAACGTTTATATATAACTAATAAAGATTTATATAAAAAAAAAACAGGATTTTATATTATTTCAACATCAATAGGTATTTTAACCGATTTACAAGCTAAAAAATTAAATGTTGGTGGTGAATTAATTTGTAAAATTTTTTAAAAAAAATTATGATTAAAATATTAAAAAAAAATATTAAATTAAAAAATAAAAATTTTTTAAAAAGTCCTTTAGGGAATATTCAACTTTTTTTTATAGATAAAACTTTTGTTTTTTCAAAAGATATAAAAATTTTTAATAAGAAACAAACAATTTTTTTTGAAACATCTTTAGGTTTATTATCTTTAGATATTACTAATAATATTTATTTTTTTATAAAAAAAAATAAATTATTACTAAATATTAATATAAATAAAAATAAAAAAAGTATTTTAAATTTATATACTAAATTAATTAAAATAAAAATTAAAGGTGTTTTACAAGGATTTAAAATTAGTTTACTTTTAAAGGGGATTGGTTTTAAAGCTTTTATTGAAAATAATAATTTAATTTTAAAATTAGGATTTAGTCATAATATTATTATTTTAATTCCTTCAAATATTGAAATAATTAATCAAACAAATACATTAATTTTTAGTAGTATTGATTATATATTTTTAAATCAATTTGTACATTATATTAAAAATCATAAAAAACCAGAACCATATAAAGGGAAAGGATTATTAGTAAAAAATGAAAAAATTTTACAAAAAGAAGGAAAAAAAAGTAAAAAATAATTAAAATATGATACAAAAAAATAAAAAAAAAAATAATAATAATAGTTTATTAAATTTATTATTTAAATCAAAAAATATGTATGGAGAATCATTAACTTATACAAATAAAGAAATATTACCTTTTATATATGGTAGTAGACATGATTATACTATAATTAATTTAAAAAATGTTTCATTTTTTTTAAAACGTACTTTTAAATTAATTAAATATATGTTACACAAAAATGAAAAAATTTTAATTATAGGAGATGCTGATGAAGTTAAATTTTTATTAACAACAGTTTTTGTTAAAAAAAATCCTAATATTATTTTTTTTAATAAGGAATGGATTAATGGTTTAATTACTAATCAAATTAAAGATACAACATTTAATAAAGTAATTAATTATTTACTTAAAGAAAATGAAATAAAATTAATTTTAATTATAAAAAGTTCAATAAAAGATACTTTTTTAAATCAAGAATTTTCTACTTTAAAAATACCAATTATTTCATTAGTAAATACTAATCAAATTATTAAAAATATAAATTATCCAATAATAACAAATTCTAAGAATATTCAATCAATTTATACTTTAATGTATTTATTACGTAAAATATTTTCATAAATAATATGAATAAATTAAAACCAAGAAATAAGATATGTTTTCAAAATAATCGAAACATACATAAAAATTTAAACTTATTAAAATTAAAGTCAAAAAAATGGAATTTATTTAAAAAAAAATTACGATATCGAAAAGAAATAAAACCGGAAAAACGTAAAAAATTTTTTCAAAAAAGATTATTCGAAAAACAACAATTTAGAAATTTTTATGGTTGTATTCATGAATATCAATTAAAAAATTTATTTCAAAAATTATCAAAAAAAAATAATAAAATTAATATATTTAAAAAATTTGTTATTTTATTAGAAAGTCGTTTAGATATAAATCTTGTAAGATTAAAATCAGTAAAAACCGTTTTTCAAGCAAAACAATTAATTAATCATAAAAAAATTAAAGTAAATAATAAAATTATAAATAAACCAAATTTTTTATTACAAAAGGGTGATATTATTCATATTATTAAATAAATAAAATATGCAAAAAAATAAAATAAATTTTCAAAAAAATAAAAAATTTAATAAACAATATTTCAAGAAAAAAAACAATAAATATCCTTATGCATTTAAAAGAAATAATAAATATTCTTATAAAAATAAAAATAATATTTATTATCTTTTAGGTGAAAAAAGACCTTCAAAACCATTAACAACTACATATTTACATAGAAATAAAAAAATAAAAACAGGTATTTTTTTTAAACAACCTACTTTTAAAAGTATTTTATATCCTTTTTATTTAAATTTGAAATTAATTAATGAATATTTAAAAAAAAAATAAAAATTTAAACTATTTAAATGGTTTA